GCATAATGTGACCCTACTCTTTCTTTTAGGCAGGGGAAGCAAAAGCACTTATCGAGCTAGGAGCACTGTTAAGGCTCGAGAGACCTCTTGGTGCCTGGAACAAAGACGATCCTTTGGGGGGACTTCCTCTTTGAAAGGAAAGGACTACTCTCTTACTAAATTAGTAGGGCACCATACTCTTACCTTTAGGACCGACCAATAACAACCGGAACACACACATTTTTTTATTATGCTAAAAAGATCGGTTGATAATAGGCCGATTAGGACTTCTAGCAACCTATTCAATAACAACATATTATGGTACACAATCCGCTGTGGACAAAGAGCGCTTGCTCGGACTTCTATTGAGATTTACCTCGGAGAGAGAACAGGCCAAAAACAACCGATTGTGTGCCCCATCTTTTTATTGCACGAAATATGCTGCTACTAGGAGAGCTCCCTTATCAGACCAGGCAAGCTCAATAACTAGCGGCTGCTGCGTATGGATACCTGGAGACATAGATACCTAGATACAAGGGAAAGCAACTTGCCTTATCGAGCTAACAGCGCACTTAAGTTAAGGTATGAGGCTCATTGCCAATAACAAGCTAACTCCCGAGGGGGGACTTACTCACAGACAGGAGAGGGAGAACCGGGGACTTCTCCTTACTTTAGGAAGAAATCGGATCCCAGATGAGCTCACGACTCACCCAATGAGGAAAGAGAAAGCTAAAGACCACTTATTCAACTACCAGCCAAGGAAGGAGCGGAATCCCCTAACCGTTGAGGGAAAAGCGCCCTAGTCAGGGAAGAGAAAGCACGACTCTCTTGCAAAACAAAATGAGTAGGGCACGGAGGAGGAACCTACTCTTTCCTTTAGGCCAGCCCACTAGCAACCGATTCAGGTACTTTTTATTTATGTAAAAAGATAGGTTGGTGTATGATAGGTAGTACTATACCATAAAAGAAAGAGGAACAACACATTCTATTACACATACACAATCAGTTGTGGACTCAGAAAGGCTGCTCGGAACTTCTATTGAGAGTTTCCCTCGGGGATAAAGCTCTTATTGGACTGCTATAAATACGGCAGATTTAGGGAAAGACATTCCTTCTTCTTGGGCAACAGAATCCGTAAGACAATCGAATCGGGCTTACCGAGGTTGACTCAATATCGGGATAGACGGGGGGCTAGGAAACTACTTCATAATAGATAGGCACACTCGAAGGAAAGGAATGCCCAGTCATAAGACGGAGATGAACGACTCAATTCCTCTAGAAGATAGGAGAGAGAACGAACAACCGATTCTATGAAAGATTATGTAATTTAAAAAGAGTGGTTGCTACTATAAGAGGGAAGCAAACTCCCTTATCGAGCTAGCAGGGCACGTGAAGGTATGAGGCTCATTGCCAGCAACAAAGGAGCTCCATAGGACAAGGAAACGGAACCCAGAAAGAAAGCTCGTGGGGACTGCCTGGGGGAATTCCTCTTTGAAAGGAAAGGGATATAAGGGGCATTGTCCTGACTTTAGGAGCTAGGAGCACAGTTAAGGTATCCCTCTTATTGACTGGAACAAACGGGATCCCTCAGGGAAGACAGACGCCCATTCCTTTGCAATGGCAGGACGGGCTTTAAGAATTCCTTATTCAACTACCAGTGCAGGAAGGAAGGCAAGATAGAATCAAATCTTCTACTCGTCTGCTCTTACCTAAGAAGGTATTCTGTCAGATTGTCTTCTCATCAGCGGACTATTCTGTGAACTAAATAATTGAGACACATGATAGGACGCTACTCTTATAGCTTCAGCTAGGCGGATACGAAGGACAGAAACTACCTAGCTAATAACTCCCAACTAGCTACATCTTTAGGAGAGGGAGGCCCTTATCTCATGCCTAAGTCAGGAATGGAGGGACGGTTAAGAATTCGAGCTACAAGCGCGATTAAAGTCACTCTGCTTCTTCCCTATTCCTTCTCCCTACCTAGGAAAGAGATTCTATTAGTTAGGTTAGCTCGTTAACAACGTCTATAGGTTTAATAATTCCTTAAGAGCTAAGAGGGAAGGGAAGGTCCTCCGCTTAGAGTTATAATAGAAGGAGAGTGCGGCTACCCTTACTCGAGACCCCACCTAGAACCAACTGGGCGATCTCCGCGCTATGATAAAAGAGCCGTAGGAGGGAGTCTCCCTATTCTTTACTTCTCTTTTCGGGTAGCTCACGAGAAAGAAAGAAGCGTAGGATATTTAAACCAGCGAGACTTTAGCCCGAGCCCGGGTTGCCGGGAACAAACTCAATACCTGGGGAAGAATTCCTCGAAAGGAGAGGGAAGAAGATAAAACAAAACAGAAGAAAGAGAAGAAGCTAGAATCTGCTCTGCTCGTCTTATCGTCTGCGTCTGCTCAATACTAGCTGCTCAAAGGCACGTAGGAAGAATGACAACTAACTAGCGTATAACTAGCGTACGCAGACTCGGATACTCGATCTAACTACTAGAGAGACCCACAGGCAAGGGAAAGAGTCCTGT